GCTTTGGTATGTTCCCCATTACTTGTGTGGATAAGGCCTATATTATAGAGTATATAACTTCGATCATAGGGGTCAATTTCTAGTCGCATAGCTTCATAATAATTCTGTAATGCTTCCGCATAATTTCCTTCAGATTGAGCCGACATCCGTTACGGTCGTCATTCGCTTTAACTTTAACGAATTCTCCGTTTCAGAACCGTATGTGAGATTTTCATCTCATACGGCTCCTCCTTTAGGTGCATAATGAAAATAATATATGGAAAAATTTGATATCATTATGAACTCAGTGGGGCTAATGTTTTTACAAAAAATCCCTAGCCAACCTTCTTGCAAAAGATCTTTTCGTACTACCAAGTGGGTTCATGCTAGATAAAAATAAAAAAGAAAACTCTAAAAATTGCTTTGTTCTCAACGCCCCTAAATTTCCAGGAATTAGTCACTTCAACAGTCTTCAATGGTTATACGGGTATCCAAAGTACGAACGAGATGGATGTTTATTGTTCCAACCATTTTAATTAGTCCCAATCCCAAAGAAGAAGAAAGAAAAAGAATCATTTTGAAGAAAGTTTTCGTGTTGTTGATTTCTCGGCGTAGTGCTTCTTCCCCTATGCCTCCTATTCGTATATTGTATTAGTGTAGTAGGATTTATCTGTAATACGGGAACCGTAGGTAAAAACCTTTTGCTCAATACGAGAATTCACAATTGAAGCATCTAAGGCTGCATTAATCGTGGATACATGACAGAAGGGATTGCTTTTTTTATATTATAAACTTCACCTTCAAAAGCGTAGATTTTTTTCAATACTCATTTTTCTTTCTATTCCAAATCGGCGAGAAAAAAAAATAATAATGATAATCAAATCGCACCATCTCTGTAATAAGTAAATGCCTCTTTTTCTCCGGAAGTTGTCGGAATAACTCGTAATAAGATATCGGCTACAATTGTAAAGGTTTTATCAATAAAATTTCCATTTATCCGCGATCTTGGCATAGGTAGTAATCCATTCTATAAACTCTTTTGATTTCCTTTACCTTTTCTTTTGTGAGAAAATTTTCTCACAAACAAAGGAATTTTATAGTACGAACTAACATAAAAGCGAACTCGTTAAAATAAAAAAACCTTCTATCTACTTCCAATTTTTCCGGTAAAAAAAAAAAGGTATCTATTAACCAGAATCTAAAAAACGATGAATAACTCGCTATTCACCCAGGTACTCAGTCATAATTCTGATGTCGGAGAGATGGCCGAGTGGTTGAAGGCGTAACATTGGAACTGTTATGTAGACTTTTGTTTACCGAGGGTTCGAATCCCTCTCTTTCCGTACTTTCAACTAATTCATCAATCTTACGTGATTGACCACAATGTATCAAATCAAATAAAAAAGAATAGATATAAAATCGACATTTCTTTGATATGGAAAATGCGGGGAAGAGCAAACAAAGGGATCCAAGCCTCCCTACCAAATCTAGGATACATGAATAGGAAAAATATTCCCCGACAAAACCCCTTACCTTGTGCCTTTTTAATCACAAAAGAGGGCAAAGGGGAGTTGGCCGAACTCTTGTTTTTAGTTATTTTTTTTTATTTAAGTTAGGTTTATTAAGTCTGTCGAGAGTAATATTCTACGACAAGCAATTCATTTATTTTCAAACCAACGCATTTCCTATCTATTATTTGATTGACTAACCCTTCATATTGGAATGTGTGAAGAGTCAGATGATTTGGTAATTCCTCGGGGGCAGATGAATCAAGAAGATTTTGAACCAAAGTTCTAGAGTTTTGTTCATCCTTCACTGTAATAATATCTCGGGGTTTGCAGCGATAACTTGGTATATCAACTATACCACCATTAACTAAAATATGTCCATGGTTAACTAATTGGCGCGCTTGAGGAATAGTCAAAGCCATACCCAATCGAAAAAGGATGTTATCCAAACGCATTTCAAGTAATTGTAATAAAACTTGACCAGTTGACCCCTTGGCTTTTCCGGCGATACGAACATATTTAAGTAATTGGCGTTCTGTAAGACCATAATGAAAACGCAATTTTTGTTTTTCTTCTAAACGAATACGATATTGAGATTTTTTTCCAGAGCGTGATTGGTTTCGAAGATCGCTTCCTGCCCTAGGTCTTTTACTAGTTAGTCCCGGTAAAGCCCCCAGACGGCGTATTTTTTTAAAACGAGGCCCTCGGTAACGTGACATAAAGACTCCTTTTTTTATTGAAATTATACAAAACTAAACAAAATTAAAACTGAACTAAATGATAATGATAAATGATGTGAAATCCACTCCAATAAACTATTGGAATACAAAGACTCAGAAGATATATTCTCTGAATATACAGATTTTTTTATTGTATATACAATATATATAAATCAAATAAATCACAAAAATTTTCCTTTATTTTCTTGATTCATTTTGCAAAGATCTAACCCTTTTACCCAATATATATTCCTATATGAAAGTTTATATGACATAATATAAACGGCGGGGTAACTCTTGGAAAAAGGCGAAAGAAGTCTTTTTAATCTTCTTTGATTTTGAAAGTCTATTTAAAATAATGTAAAAAAACGCAAAAATATGGAAAAGCCAGCTATCGGAATCGAACCGATGACCATCGCATTACAAATGCGATGCTCTAACCTCTGAGCTAAGCGGGCTCAAATAAAATAGCGCATGCATCCAAATTCACTAAACTACTAGATCGTATCAATTAACTATTCTATTCATATTTTTCCTTATCTATTTAGAATTAATCTATTCTAGAACAGAATATAGCTGAAAGAAATAGTGACTCTCATTAACTAAATAAAACATAACCTTAATTAATTAAATTAATAGAATATAACAATATATTGACTTTCTAATTTTGATTTATATATAGTTTCTAAATAAGAAAATCTTAATTAGATCAGAAATCATTTTTTTTTGTTCTAACCTCATGCTATTATTATTATTTTCTACTTTATTGATTGTCTTTTGATTTTATTTCTAATATTATAGAATTTGTTAGAATTATTCGAATTTCAAATCTACGAAGTAAACTTAGAATATTTTTCCATTGCACATTGTAAAATTCTAAGTTTCAATAATAATCATAAATTTCTTTTCATGTTTCATGTAAGTAAAAAAAAAAAGAATCCACCGTTCAACTATTTCTTAAAATTTAAGACAAAGATGAGAAAAAGAAGAATATATATATATATTATGTAATATATAACCATATTGAATTGCAAATACAAAAATGATAGAATCTTTGTTGATTAGACTAAATAAATATGGATGGGGCTAAAAAAAATCAAAGAAGATACCAAAGAAATAAAAAAAGTATCCATATGTAATGAATTGAAAAGTTTCGCCATAAGAAAAAGTGGAAAGACATCATAATGAGATCCTAATCTCAAAGCAAAAAAGGGGGATATGGCGGAATTGGTAGACGCTACGGACTTAATTGGATTGAGCCTTGGTATGGAAACCTACTAAGTGATAACTTTCAAATTCAGAGAAACCCTGGAATTAACAATGGGCAATCCTGAGCCAAATCCTGGTTTACGCGAACAAACCAGAGTTTAGAAAGCGAGAAAAGAGGGATAGGTGCAGAGACTCAATGGAAGCTGTTCTAACAAATGGAGTTCACTACCTTGTATTGATCAAATGATTCACTTCATAGTCTGATAGATCCTTGGTGGAACTTATTAATCGGACGAGAATAAAGATAGAGTCCCATTCTACATGTCAATACTGACAACAATGAAATTTATAGTAAGATGAAAATCCGTTGACTTTTAAAATCGTGAGGGTTCAAGTCCCTCTATCCCCAACTCTACTCCCCCAAAAAGTCTGTTTGACACCTTACCCTTTTTTTTTTATTATTCAAAAATTTATTATCTTTTTTCAGTCATCCTACGCTTTTACAAACTATAATTTCTTTTCTTATTATATACAAGTCTTGTGGGATATATCATACACGTACAAATGATAAATAAATATAGATTTGAATTATTTAGAATCTATATCATTTTTTATTTTAAAATTTAGAAAGTCTTCTTTTCGAAGATCAAAGAAATTCCCGGTCCAAAACTTTTCTCATTTACTACTTTTGCGTTTCTTTTAATTGACATAGACCTAAGTCATCTAGTAAAATGAGGATGATACTTCGGTAATGGCCGGGATAGCTCAGTTGGTAGAGCAGAGGACTGAAAATCCTCGTGTCACCAGTTCAAATCTGGTTCTTGGCATAGGATTTCTTAATTAGGATTTATTAATTTTGATAAGTTTATATTCTTCAAATTAAACCTATTTTTAGTAAAAAAGTGTAATCATCCTTTATACCCCCTCTCCGTTTTTGTTCATGTTGTGGGTCCATCCGTTCAAAAAGAACATATAATAAATATTCGAAAGGAAAGTTATGTTTGAAAGAATCAACCAAAACAAGTAAAAAAAAAAAAAGGTCCATATCTATAGTTGAAAAGTTGAAAGGCAGAAAGACCCCAAGATTCAGTAGATACAATAGAAATAGAATTGTACCCCCCCCTCATTTATTGCTTTCCGATCTTATTTATTCATTCCCAGTTATGTGACTAAAGTTGACTAAGTTATGTGCGCGATACAAAGTTCATAATGCAGAACTCTTTTTTTTAGTTCATCCTATTGGCTCGGCTTTTACGAAAAAAAGGTATCTTTCAAATTGGAGATCAAGCTATCTATAATAATATGAATGAGACCTCGAGTCTTCTGTTTGTTTGATCTAAAAAAGAATCGAATTCAAAATATTCCGTGAAGATCCGTAGTTGTAGAAGCTAAAACTCGTTTTTTATCATTCAATAAGCATCTTGGATTTCATAAAAATTGGGGGCAATATAATCCTTACGTAAAGGCCACCCTATCCAACTTTCCGGCATTAAAATCCGTTTCAGTCGCGGATGGCTATAATAAGTGATTCCTAACATATCATAAGATTCCCGTTCTTGAAAATCCGTACTTTTCCAAACCCAGA